ATTCTATAAGGTTGAATAAAAATTCGATTGACCATTTAGTATAATTGCTATGCTTAGTGTGTGACTCGTTAGTTTTTTCTTTAGAGTTTAGGGTTGAGATTAAAAAAAAAAAAAAATAGACTAACCCCTACTATGAACTTAGTAACCATATAAATTAATAACCAACTTATTGCTTCGTATTGTCAAGATCCCAAGAAACAGTCACTATATGGGTGGATCGATCATATAGTTGTAGCAACTGAAATTTTTTCCATAAAAAAGAAATCTGATTATGGGTTGTGAAGCAAAAATCAAAGGGATGTGGATAAATGGAAGGATGATAGAAAGAGAGAACAAAAATATCAATGATATAAGATTCCAATATGTATGGTCTATGAATCACCTCATAAAAGGCAGTGTGATAAAGCATTAATACTGATATAATCAATACTGATATAAATATATAAATATATAAATGAAATATAATATAAATAAATAAAATTTAAAATAAATAAAAAAAAAAAAAGAAAAAAAAATAATAAAGAATAAAGAGCCTCGGGTTAATAAAAACTGAGGAGATTGATTCGAGAACGAATTTTGCCGGAAGCTCCATTGCAGAGTTCAGGCCTAACCATTAATGGAGAAGCTATGAGAACGACGAAACCTGTGACTGCATAGGATTCTATTGAAAACGAATCCTAATAATTCATTGGGTGGGATGGCGGAACGAACCAAGAAAAAATTGATTTATTCTGAGAGGTGTCATGAATTGACCTTACGAATGAAAGAGTCAATATTCGCCCGCGAAACCTTTATTTATTTATTGGATTACCATTTTTGGCCCGATTCGATAGAGGTAAAAATAAGGATTCATTATATTATACGTTATATTCTAAAAAAAGAAGCATTTTTTATATTTTCTATATCTAATAATATACACGTCCAGCTGTATATTTTGTATATACATCTTCCTTTGTAACAAATTAAATATGTAACAAATTAAATATAAATAAATGCCATTCATTACTTATAATTACTTATATTATTAACTCATAATTACTTATATTACTCATAATTACTTATATTATATTATTTATTATTATATTATATTATATAATAATTATAAATAATTATAAATAATTATTATAATTATACATGTGTATATAATTATACATGTGTATCTGTAATATTGAATATTATTGAATCGTTTCATTCGCGAGGAGCTGGATGAGAAGAAACTCTCATGTCCGGTTCTGCAATAGAGATGGAATTAAGAAACAACCATCAACTATAACCCCAAAAGAACCAGATTTCGTAAACAACATAGAGGAAGAATGAAGGGAATATCTTGTCGAGGCAATCATATTTGTTTCGGCGGATACGCTCTTCAGGCACTTGAACCCGCTTGGATCACAGCTAGACAGATAGAAGCGGGGCGGAGAGCAATGACACGATATGCGCGTCGTGGTGGAAAAATATGGGTACGTATATTTCCCGACAAACCTGTTACAGTAAGACCTACCGAAACACGTATGGGTTCGGGAAAGGGATCCCCCGAATATTGGGTATCTGTTGTTAAACCGGGTCGAATACTTTATGAAATGGGCGGAGTATCAGAAACTGTAGCCAGAGCAGCTATTTCAATAGCTGCGTGCAAAATGCCTATACGAACTCAATTTGTTATTTCACGATAGGGATGTAGAACTAAACAAAAGGGATATTGAGGATTAAAAAACAACCGCAGGTTTATTTTTTTCTGGACGGACAATATTTCTTTTTTTCCTTCATCCTTTGCATTGAAATAAGAGATTCAAATAAAAAAATATATGATTCAACCTCAGACCCTTTTGAATGTAGCGGATAACAGCGGAGCTCGAGAATTGATGTGTATTCGAATCATAGGAGCTGGTAATCACCGATATGCTCATATTGGTGACGTTATTGTTGCTGTAATCAAAGAAGCAGTGCCAAATATGCCTCTAGAAAGATCAGAAGTCATTAGAGCTGTAATTGTACGTACATGTAAAGAACTCAAACGTGACAACGGTATGATAATACGATATGATGACAATGCAGCGGTCGTCATTGATCAAGAAGGAAATCCAAAAGGAACTCGAGTTTTTGGTGCGATCGCTCGGGAATTGAGACAGTTGAATTTTACTAAAATAGTTTCATTAGCTCCCGAGGTATTATAAATACTAGTAGATGACACTATGATATAGTAGGCTATCTGAAATAGATCAAATTAATAGATTGTGTCTCACGCATATACTTTTTAAAATTGAATAATTCAAAAAAAAAAACAAAGAAAAAAGGAAACATGTTGATTATATCAAAATTAGGAGGCACAAAAAATTATAGTTCGTTATGGGTAGGGACACTATTGCCGATATAATAACTTCTATAAGAAATGCTGACATGAATAAAAAAGGAACGGTTCGAATAGCATCTACTAATATCACCGAAAACATTGTTAAAATACTTCTACGAGAAGGTTTTATTGAAAATGTTCGGAAACATCAGGAAAATCAGAAATATTTCTTGGTTTCAACCCTGCGACATAGAAAGACTAGGAAAGGAATATATAGAACCGTTTTAAAGTGTATCAGCCGACCCGGTTTACGAATTTATTCCAACTATCAACGAATTCCTAAGATTTTAGGTGGAATGGGAATTGTCATTCTTTCTACTTCTCGAGGTATAATGACAGATCGAGAAGCTCGACTAGAAAAAATTGGAGGAGAAATTTTGTGTTATATATGGTGATCCTCCTCCTCTGGTATCCTAATTTTATCTCTAACTTCCCATTTGTGAAATAGAGAGGAAAAGTGAGTTATATACCTCTTCCTTCATTAGTTGATACTTCAAGGGGGTTACCAGGAATGAAAGAACAAAAATTGATTCATGAAGGTTTAATTACTGAATCACTTCCCAACGGTATGTTCCGGGTCCGTTTAGATAATGAAGATCTAATTCTAGGTTATGCTTCAGGGAGGATCCGGCGCAGTTTTATACGGATACTACCGGGAGATAGAGTAAAAATTGAAGTAAGTCGTTATGATTCAACCAGAGGACGTATAATTTATAGACTTCGCAACAAGGATTCGAACGATTAGGTGATTTTTTAAACATTCCTTTCATGGGGACACAATTCGAAGTTAAAAAAAAATATTCAAGAAACTTATTTTCCTCAAAAGAGTAGATTCAGAATTAAGGTAAGGAATAAGAAATATGAAAATAAGGACTTCTGTTCGTAAAATTTGTGAAAAATGTCGACTGATCCGTAGGCGCGGACGAATTATAGTGATTTGTTCCAATCCGAGACATAAACAGAGACAAGGATAATCTTTCTAAAAAAGAACTTTCTTTTCTAAAGGGGAGGACCCATGTAAGAATAAAAGATCTGTTTTAACATGAAATGGATATCTCCGTATCTTTTCTTTCTGTATATTTCTGACTCATATTTATGAGATGATAAAATATGACAAAAGCTATGCCAAGAATTGGTTCACGTAGGAATGGACGTATTGGTTCACGTAAGAATGGACGTAGAATACCAAAAGGAATTATTCATGTTCAAGCGAGTTTCAACAATACCATTGTAACTGTTACAGATGTACGAGGTCGGGTGGTTTCTTGGGCCTCCGCGGGTACTTCTGGATTCAAAGGCACAAGAAGAGGTACACCCTATGCTGCTCAAGCCGCAGCAGTAAATGCTATTCGTACAGCAGTCGATCAGGGTATGCAACGGGCAGAAGTTATGATAAAAGGCCCTGGTCTCGGAAGAGATGCAGCATTACGAGCCATTCGTAGAAGTGGTATACTATTAAGTTTAGTACGTGATGTAACACCTATGCCACATAATGGGTGTCGACCTCCTAAAAAAAGACGTGTGTAGAAATAAGAATTAAACAGATTTCAAGAGAAATAAATGATTCAATGATCTGATCAAATATTATAATAATACTTATTATAGTATGGTTCGAGAGGAAGTAGTAGGATCCACTCGAACACTACGGTGGAAATGTGTTGAATCAAGAGTAGACAGTAAGCGTCTTTATTATGGTCGTTTCATTCTGTCCCCGCTTATGAAAGGTCAAGCCGATACCATAGGTATTGCCATGCGAAGGGCTTTACTTGGAGAAATAGAAGGAACATGTATCACACGTGCAAAATCTGAGAAAGTAGCACATGAATATTCTACGATAGTAGGTATTGAAGAATCAGTACATGAAATTTTACTAAATTTGAAAGAAATTCTATTGAGAAGTAATCTGTATGGAGTTATAGACGCATCCATCTGCGTCAGGGGGCCTAGATACGTAACCGCTCAAGATATCATCTCACCACCTTACGTGGAAATAGTTGACACGACACAACATATAGCTAACCTGACGGAACCAATTGATTTGTGTATTGAATTACAAATCAAGAGAGATCGCGGATATCGTATGAAATCCGCAAATAACTCTCAAGATGAAAGTTATCCTATAGATGCTGTATCCATGCCTGTTCGAAATGCGAATCATAGTATTCATTCTTATGGGAATGGGAATGAAAAACAAGAGATACTTTTTCTAGAAATATGGACGAATGGAAGTTTAACTCCTAAGGAAGCACTTTATGAAGCTTCTCGTAATTTGATTGATTTATTTATTCCTTTTCTACATGCGGAGGAAGAGGACATTAATTTCGAAGAAAATAAAAACAGGTTTCCTCTACCCCTTTTTACCTTTCAAGATAGATTAACTAATCTAAAGAAAAACAAAAAAGGAATTCCATTGAAATGTATTTTTATTGACCAATCAGAATTGCCTTCCAGGACCTATAACTGTCTCAAAGGGTCCAATATACATACATTATCGGACCTTTTGAGTAACAGTCAAGAAGATCTTATGAGAATTGAATTTTTTCGAATAGAAGATGTAAAACAGATATTGGACACTCTACAGAAGTATTTCGCAATTGATTTATCTAAGAATAAGAATAAGTTTTCATTTTAAATCCATTGTAATTATTTC